GATAAGGGATCTCTTATTCGGGATATACTCGAAAAAAGGACTCAATTGTGTAATGATAAAACAAAAAAAAAATACTTACCTAAAACATATGATCCTTTATTAAACGGACCTTATCGTGGAAGAATCAAAAAATTATTTTCATTCCCAATCCTCAATACAACTTATATCAAAAATAAGCTTTGGATAAATAAGATTCACAATCTAATTTTGATTAATGATTATCACGAATTTGAACAGACAATAGACCGATTTAATCGAAAATCATTTTCAAGCGAAGAAGTGCGGTCTTTATTTACAGAACGGGAACGAGAACACATCGATTCCGAAGACCGAATAACAATTTTCAATTTTTTATTCGATGCAGTTATAACGGATCCCAATGATCAAAAAATTAGAAAAAAGGCGATAAAGGAAATTAGTAAAAGAGTTCCCCGATGGTCATACAAATTAATCGATAATGTATACCAAGAACTGGGAGAATACGACGAAAATGTAAGAGGGGAACACGCATTTCGTTCACGAAAAGCCAAACGTTCAGTGGTTGCTGTTGATCACCAGACAAAAGAGGATGTGACTTTGCCACGTTATTTGGAACAATCGGATTTTCGTCGATATATAATCAAAGGTTCCATGCGCGCACAAAGACGTAAAACCGTTATTTGGAAACCAGTTCAAGCAAATGCCCATTCCCCTCTTTTTTTGGACAGAATAGACAAAGCCCTTTATTTGTCTTTTGATATTTCCCGGCTGATGAAAGTAATTCTTCGAAATTGGATGGGAAAAAATAACAACCAAAAACTTTCTTATTATACAAACGCAAAGACAAGAAAATTGGATAAAAAAGAAAAAAAGAAGCCCAAAGACGAAAGATACCAAAGACAAGAAATGGTACGTATAAAACAAGCAGAAGGCTGGGATAGGCGTTTACTTACTCGAATGCTAAGAAGTTCTATGTTAGTAATCCAATCGATTCTTAGAAAATATATTATATTACCGTTATTGATAATAGCTAAAAATGTGATTCGAATATTATTATTCCAAAATCCCGAGTGGTCCGAGGATTTTAAGGATTGGAATCGTGAAATTTATGTTAAATGCACTTATAGTGGTGTTAATTTATCTGAAACAGAATTTCCGAAAAACTGGTTAATAGAAGGTATTCAGATAAAGATCCTATTCCCTTTTCACTTGAAACCCTGGCACGGATCTACGATACAATCCTCTCATAAAGATCCAAAAAGTGAACAAGAAATTGATTTTTGTTTTTTAACAGCTTTGGGGCTGGAAACTGACATGCCGTTCGGTTCTCCCCGAAAACGACGTTCCTTTTTTGAACCCATTCTTCAAGAACTAAAAAAAAAAATTAGAAAATTGAAAACTAAGTCTTTTATAGTTTTAAGGGATTTCAAAGAAGGAAAAATAAAAGAACTTTCAAAAATAAACTTGAGAGAAATCGAGAAATTGGGCGAAACTCAAAAAAATTCGATAATCAGTAAGCAAATGATTCACGAACCGTCTATTGAAATTTCATCTATGGATTGGACGAAATTAGCCCGGACCGAAAAAAAAATGAAAAATCTGACTAATAGAACAAGCAGAATCAGAAATCAAATATATAAAATTACAAAAGAAAAGAAAAAAGGATCGTTAACTCAAGAAACAAATATTAATATTAGTTCTAACAAAACAACTTATTCTGTTAAAATATTAGACCCATCAAAAAGGATTTGGCGGATATTAAAAAAAAGAAATGCTCGATTAATCCGTAAATCCTATTTCTTTATAAAATTTGTTATTGAAAAGATATACAGAAATATTTTTCTATCTACCCTTACTATTCCAAGAATCAATACAAAACCTTTTTGTGAATCAACAAGAATAAAAATGAAAATTATTGAGAAAAACATCCACAATGATGAAGCAAATCCCGAAAGAATTAATAAAACAAATAAAAATAGAATTAACTTTATTTCGACTATCCAAAAATCACTTTCTAAGACTAGTAATAAGAATTCAAAGATTTCTTGTAATTTATCGTCTTTTTCACAATCACAAGCATATGTATTTTACAAATTATTACAAGTCCCAATTTTGAACTTTTATAATTTAAGACCCGTTCTTCAATATCACGGAACATCTCTATTTCTTAAGAATGAAATAAAAGATTTTTTTGAAAAACACGGAATCTTTAATTACCAATTAAGACATAAACCTTTTTGGAATTTTGGAAGGAATCCACGAAAACACTGGTTAAGCGGGCATTATCAATATGATTTCTCTCAGATTAAATGGGCTAGATTAGTACCACAAGAATGGCGAAATAGAGCCAATCAACACTATATGGCTCAAAATAAAGATTTAATTAAAGGGGATTCGTATGAAAAAAATGGATTAACTCATTGCGCAAAACAACATTTTTTTGAAGCAGACCTATTACGTAATCAAAAATCGAATTTTAAAAAACACTATAGATATGATCTTTTTTCATATAAATCGATTAATTATGAAGATAAGAAAGACTCATATATTGATAGATCACTAGTCCAAGTAAATAATAAAGAAGAGTATTATTTTAATTACAATATAAAGAAAGGAAAATTGTTGGCTATGCTGGGAAGTATCTCTATCAATACTTATATAGGAGAAGATGATATTATGGATATGGAAAAATTCTTGTATAGAAAATATTTTGATTGGAGAATTCTGAATTTTTGTCTTAGAAATAAGGACAATATGGAAGCCTGGGTTGATATGGATACTGGTACCAGCAGTAATCAAAATACTAGGATTGGGTCCAATAATTATCAAAAAATTGATGCAATTAATAACAGAGTCCCCTTTTATCTTACAATTCATCAAGATGAAGAAATTAACCCATCCACTCAAAAGGGGTTCTTTGGGGATTGGATGGGAATGAATGAAGAAATACTAAGTTGTCCTATATCAAACCTGGAATCTTGGTTCTTCCCAAAATTTGTGCTACTTTTTAATGCATATAGAATGAAACCCTGGATTATACCAATCAAATTACTTCTTTTCAATTTTAATGGAAATAGTAAGAAAAATATAACCGGAAAGAAAGAGGCGGATCTTTTTATATCACCTACTCAAAAAGAATATCTTGAATTATCGAATCAAAGTAAAGAAGAAAACGAACTCGCAGACCAAAGAACTCCGAGATCAGATGCACAAAAGCAAGTAATTCTTGGATCAGTTCTCTCAAACCAAGAAAAAGATGGTGAAGAAAAGTATACGGGATCGGACATGAAAACCCGTATAAAGAAAAAGCAATACAAAAGAGAAACCGAAGTACAGCTCGATTTCTTACTAAAAAGATATTTGTGTTTGCAGTTGCGATGGAAGGGTGCTGTTTCTTTCAGAGAAAAAATACTCAATGATATGAAAGTATATTGTCACCTGATTCGACTAATAAATCCTAGCGACGTTACTATAGCCTCTATTCAAGGGGGAGAAATTAGTCTGCCTATTTTGATCACTACGAAGAATTTCGCTCTTAAAGAATTGACGAAAGGGGGAATGCTTATTATCGAACCCCGTCGTTTGTCTGTAAAAAATGATGGGCAATTTTTTCTATATCAAATTGTAGGTATTGCATTGGTTCATAAGAATAAGCGCAAAATTACTAAAAGATACCAAGAAAAAGGCTATGTTGATAAAAAAGATTTTGATGAATTCATTGCAAAACATCAAAAAATGACTGGAAATAGAAACAAAAATCATTATGATTTGCTTGTTCCTGAAAATATTTTACTCCCTAAACGTCGTAGAGAATTAAGAACTCTAATTTGTTTCAATTCGAAGAATCAAAATGGTATGCAGACAGGTCCAGTATTTTTTAATTTTAATAATAATAACGGAAAGGGCAGCGGCCACGTTTTGGATAAAAACAAAAATCTTGCTAGAGAGAAAAATCAACTAATTAAATTAAAGTTAAAGTTCTTTATTGGGGCCAATTCTCGATTAGAAGATTTAATTTGTATGAATCGGTATTGGTTTAATACCAATAATGGGAGTCGTTTCAGTATGGTAAGGGTCCATATGTATCCACGATTGAAAATTCGTTAATAGTGTGCTTTTCCTATCTATCATGTCCCATTTTGGGATATGAAAACAAAGAAATGTATACATGTCTTGTCGTCCATTCCAGTCTGATACAAGATACCAAATTAATGGCGAACATATTAATTAGATCCATAAATGAATCAAGAAACTCTTTTTTTTAGGTCCAAATTTTTCTTTTTTGCCGAAATATACCATCCGTTTGGATCCCTAATCAAATTGAAAATTGGATTGATTATTGATATTGATTTTCTAGCAAGTTCATAACGAACTTAAGATTATTGTGTATATCAAATGGAAGTAACTAGTATTATTATTACTGATCAGTCAAATTCATCTTAAAAAAAGAAGGGGGAGGGGTTTTGTTTTATTTTATGGTAAAAAATGCATTTATCTCAGTTAGGGTTCACGAAAAAAAAGAAGAAAACAGCGGATCGGTTGAATTTCAAGTATTTCGTTTCACCAACAAGATCCGGAGACTTACTTCACATTTAGAATTGCACAGAAAAGACTATTTATCTCAAAGGGGTCTACGTAAAATTTTGGAAAAACGCCAACGTCTACTAGCTTATTTGTCAAAGAAAAATAGAGTACGTTATAAAGAATTAATTAGTAAGTTGAATATCCGGGAGTCAAAAAATCGTTAATTTGAAATTTGAAAAACAATTTCGAATTATTTGATTTTGACTGTTGATGAACTTCTTGTTGTTTTCAACAATTCATGTAAGAATGAATCGAGGAAAAACCTATGAGTATACTAGCTACAGAAAAAGAATTTATGATAGTCAATATGGGACCTCACCACCCGTCAATGCATGGTGTTCTGCGTCTCATCGTTACTCTAGACGGTGAAGATGTTATTGACTGTGAACCAATATTGGGTTATTTACACAGAGGGATGGAAAAAATTGCGGAAAACCGAACAATTATACAATATCTGCCTTATGTAACCCGTTGGGATTATTTAGCTACTATGTTCACAGAAGCAATAACTGTAAATGGACCAGAACAGTTGGGAAATATTCGCGTACCCAAAAGGGCCAGCTATATCAGAGTAATTATGTTGGAGTTGAGTCGTATAGCTTCCCATCTGTTATGGCTTGGCCCTTTTATGGCAGATATTGGTGCACAGACTCCTTTCTTCTATATTTTCAGAGAAAGAGAATTAGTATATGATCTGTTCGAAGCTGCCACCGGTATGAGAATGATGCATAATTATTTTCGTATCGGAGGAGTAGCAGCTGATTTACCCCATGGTTGGATAGATAAATGTTTGGATTTCTGCGATTATTTTTTAACAGTTGTTGCTGAATATCAAAAACTTATTACGCGAAACCCTATTTTTTTAGAACGAGTTGAAAGAGTAGGCATTATTGGTGGAGAAGAAGCAATAAATTGGGGTTTATCAGGACCAATGCTACGAGCGTCTGGAATAGAATGGGATCTTCGTAAAGTTGATCATTATGAGTGTTATGACGAATTTGATTGGGAAGTCCAGTGGCAAAAAGAAGGGGATTCCTTAGCTCGTTATTTAGTCCGAATCGGTGAAATGACGGAATCCGTAAAAATTATTCAACAGGCTTTAGAAGGAATTCCGGGAGGCCCCTATGAAAATTTAGAAATCCGATGCTTTGATAGAGAAAGCGATCCAGAACGGAATGATTTTGAAGATCGATTTATTAGTAAAAAGCCTTCTCCTACCTTTGAATTGACAAAACAAGAACTTTATGTGAGAGTAGAAGCCCCAAAAGGAGAATTGGGAATTTTTCTGATAGGGGATCAAAGTGGGTTTCCTTGGAGATGGAAAATTCGCCCACCGGGTTTTATCAATTTGCAAATTCTTCCTCAGTTAGTTAAAAGAATGAAATTGGCTGATATTATGACGATATTAGGTAGTATAGATATCATTATGGGGGAAGTTGATCGTTGAAATGATAATTGCTACACTCGAAGTACAAGATATCAATTCTTTTTCCAGATTGGAATCCCTACAAGAGGTCTATGGGATCGTATGGGTGCTTGCCCCTATTTCGATTTATGTATTGGCAATCACAATAGGTGTACTAGTAATTGTGTGGTTAGAAAGAGAAATATCTGCAGGAATACAACAGCGTATTGGGCCCGAATACGCCAGCCCTTTGGGAATTCTTCAAGCTTTAGCCGATGGGACAAAACTCCTTTTCAAAGAAAACCTTCTTCCATCTAGAGGAAATAGTAGTTTATTTAGTATTGGTCCATCTATAGCAGTCATAGCAATTCTACTAAGTTATTCAGTAATTCCTTTTAGTTATAACCTTGTCTTAGCTGACCTCAATATCGGTATTTTTTTATGGATTGCCATTTCAAGTATTGCCCCTATTGGACTTCTTATGTCAGGATATGGATCAAATAATAAATATTCCTTTTTAGGTGGTCTGCGAGCTGCTGCTCAATCGATTAGTTATGAAATACCATTAACTTTATGTGTTTTATCAATATCTCTACGTGCGATTCGCTAAAACCTAAGCTTTTCGTTCTAGAAAAAAAAAAAAAAAAAAAAAAGAACTTGAATAGAAATCCTCATTTTTTTTTTATTCATTTATTTACTCTTTAGGTTAATAAAAGAAATTAGATAGTTATATATGAGTGAAAGAAAACACCTTCTAAATTCGCAGTAAACGTGGATTAAGTCTCATTTCCTATGTACAAGCGTTAAGGATAAGTAAACAAAAGTCAAAGTGGAGGAAGCCCTTTACCCCAAGACAGGTCGATTGATCATCCTAGCTTGAAGCGGGCTTAAAAGACCAACCCTATAAAATTTTCATTTTTCATTAGCTATTGTATGTATTATAATATATATTAGGGGGTTGGAAACAAAAAGTGGGGGGATAGGAAGGAACACCAAAATACACACAACGGGTTAGTAATGTAGATTATGTCAATTATCTAAAAGGATACTTCTGCATAACATAAAAAGAATACTAATTGGGGCTTTAAGTTGGTAGAAATGATCAGGCAGTACTCCCCACAATTCCGATCCAGAGCATGCTCCTATCCGCCAGTTAAAGAAATACCTATCAGGAACGAAATAATCCTTTACCCCCTTTAAGCCCCATTTTCTCTCAGAAAGAAGAAGAGGAAAAAAAATCGAAAAAATACAATTTCAATATAAAAGAATCCTTTTATTCTTTCGTTCATATATTGATAGAAATCAAATTCGTGTCATGATTCATGAACTAAGATAATGGCTAATTCTTTTTCGTAATCGAAAATAAAAGGATGGGTTGAAATATCTAGTGATATTTCTACAAGGAGTATTTTATTGAAGGGTTGATTAAGTTATTACTCAACACAGAAAATTTGAAATTCGTAAAGGATGAGATTAATTCAGAAATACTGTTTTTTTTTATCCTTAGAGCAGACAGAATTCCAGTGGTATAATTGGGGATCCTCCGCTAGATTTTGACTTTATCCATCCTATAACCATATCAAAATAACTAATACCGGTCCGGTCCTTACATTTATTTGTGGCCCTGAGGAGCCGTATGAGGTGAAAATCTCATGTACGGTTTTGTAATAGCGATGGAAACCGTAATGTTACCACCGACTATGATTATCTAACAGTTTAAGTACAGTTGATATAGTTGGGGCGCAATCAAAATATGGTTTTTTGGGGTGGAATTTGTGGCGTCAACCTATAGGGTTTATCGTTTTTCTAATTTCTTCCCTAGCGGAATGCGAAAGATTACCTTTTGATTTACCAGAAGCGGAAGAAGAATTAGTAGCCGGCTATCAAACCGAATATTCAGGAATCAAATTTGGTTTATTTTACGTTGCTTCCTATCTAAATCTATTAGTTTCCTCATTATTTGTAACAGTTCTTTACTTGGGAGGTTCAAATCTTTCCATTCCATACATATTTGTTCCTGGGCTAGTTGAAATAAATAAAGCGGATGGAATCTTTGGAACGACAATTGGTATTTTTATTACATTAGCTAAAACTTATTTGTTCTTGTTCATTCCTATTACAACAAGGTGGACTTTACCGAGACTAAGAATGGACCAACTATTAAATCTTGGCTGGAAATTTCTTTTACCTATTTCTTTCGGTAATCTATTATTAACAACTTCTTCCCAACTCCTTTCGCTATAAAGAAAAAAGGAATACAATATTCGCTACTTGTCTCAAACAAGAGAAAGAAATAAACTCAAAATATTCATAGATATTCACAATATGTTCCCTATGGTAACCGGTTTCATGAATTATGGTCAACAAACAATACGAGCTGCAAGGTACATTGGTCAAAGTTTCATGATTACTTTATCCCAAGCAAATCGTTTACCTGTAACTATTCAATATCCTTATGAAAAATTAATCACATCGGAGCGTTTTCGCGGTCGAATCCATTTCGAATTTGATAAATGTATTGCTTGTGAAGTATGCGTTCGGGTATGTCCTATAGATCTGCCTGTTGTTGATTGGAAATTTGAAACAGATATTCGAAAGAAACGATTGCTTAATTACAGTATTGATTTTGGAATTTGTATTTTTTGTGGTAACTGCGTTGAGTATTGTCCAACAAATTGTTTATCAATGACTGAAGAATATGAACTTGCTACTTACGACCGTCACGAATTGAATTATAATCAAATTGCTTTAGGTCGTTTACCAATGTCAGTAATTGACGATTTTACAATTCGGACAGTCTTGAATTCGCCTCAACGTAAAAACGTCTAAACCTTTTTAATTTCGAATTACTAAGGTTCAGTTTTGGTATAGTTGGTATAAAGGGATAAGGTTTTTTTTTTGCTTGGTCAATAACTCCAAATCCCAACTTTTGATTGGTTGATGAGAAGTACAACTAAATTTGTATTGAAATGAAATAATATATAGACAGAAGCTTTTTCGAACTATATAGCTTCAATTTCAAATTGCCATTTAGAATAACGAAAAGAACGAAATTGATCCCAGAACTATATCCGCATCAATTCCCACTTAGTATATTAGAATTTCATTGAATTGGAATTGAGAATGTCTCATAAATAATTTTTCCTGGTCGGCTCAATAAGGTCATGAAAAAGATTTCGATTTATTTATCTCCTATTTTAATATAATGGATTTGCCTGGACCAATACACGATTTTCTTTTAGTTTTTCTGGGATCGGGTCTTATATTAGGAGGTCTGGGAGTGGTATTATTTACCAACCCAATTTATTCTGCCTTTTCCTTGGGATTGGTTCTTGTTTGTATATCATTATTCTATATTCTATCAAATTCCCATTTTGTAGCTGCCGCGCAACTCCTTATTTACGTGGGAGCTGTAAATGTTTTAATCATATTTGCTGTAATGTTCATGAATGGCTCAGACTATTCCAAAGATTTTCAGTTGAATCTTTGGACTATTGGCGATGGTCTTACTTCCCTGGTTTGTACAAGTATTTTTTTTTCTCTAATCACTACTATTCTAGATACGTCGTGGTACGGGATTATTTGGACTACACGAGCCAACCAGATTATTGAACAAGATTTGATAAGTAATAGTCAACAAATTGGAATTCATTTATCAACAGACTTTTTTCTTCCATTTGAACTCGTTTCAATAATTCTTTTAGTTGCTTTGATAGGTGCAATTGCTGTGGCGCGCCAATAACAAATCTTTATAGCTAGGAACAGCAATACCAATTCTATTTTTTTATGTGTTATCACATTCATTTCCTTTAAATTCTTGTAAAGTATAGTTGAATACTATTCACGGATCAATAGAAAATAAAAATCGAATTTTTTTATTCGATCTATTACCAAATAGATTCTTTTGTTCCGTACCTGGTATATTCTAAGCAACCAAATCACTTGCATTATTGTTCAGATTGAAATGAATCGAAATTGGTACGGAGTTGGTTAATGATGCTCGAGCATGTACTTGTTTTGAGTGCCTATTTATTTTCGATTGGTATCTATGGCTTGATTACGAGCCGAAATATGGTTCGGGCCCTAATGTGTCTTGAACTTATACTAAATGCAGTTAATATCAATTTCGTAACATTCTCTGATTTTTTTGATAGTCGACAATTAAAAGGAGATATTTTTTCAATTTTTGTTATAGCTATTGCAGCCGCTGAAGCAGCTATCGGATCAGCTATTGTTTCGTCAATTTATCGTAACAGAAAATCGACGCGTATCAATCAATCGACTTTGTTGAATAAGTAGTATTTATAAATCATAATATTCATAAATTCAATTTAGGATATATAATATGCCCTAATCTCGATCCTGTTTGTGAAACTGGAAGAAATCAAAGTATCTTTGTTCCCTTGATCCAGAAATGGATTAATTAGCAAAATTCTGTTAAATCATTGATTCATCTGGTGTTTAAATATGACATTTCAAAATTGACTAGATCGAAAATTAAAAAGTTCAAAACAAAAATAGATAGATCCAATGTCACATTCAGTAAAGATTTATGATACATGTATAGGGTGTACTCAATGTGTACGAGCTTGCCCCACGGATGTATTAGAAATGATACCTTGGGACGGATGTAAAGCAAAGCAAATTGCTTCTGCTCCAAGAACAGAGGACTGTGTTGGTTGTAAGCGATGTGAATCCGCCTGTCCAACGGATTTCTTGAGTGTTCGAGTTTATTTATGGCATGAAACAACCCGAAGCATGGGTCTAGCTTATTGATATTGATACGTTCCCGAAAAACCCACTTGAATCCGTTTTGAATACTCTTTCTTTTTTTTTTTTACCGATTACCGACAAAAACCCGTACTCGAAAAAGACAAAAAAAAAAATAAGAATATATTCTATTTTCGAGTTTCGAGCACGGGTTTTTCTGGGCCAAGTGTATCTTGTCTTTACCACGAATTATTTTCCTTGGTTAACACTAATTGTAGTTTTTCCGATAGCCGCGGGTTCTTTAATTTTTTTTCTCCCCCATAGAGGAAATAAGGTGACTAGAGGATATACAATATATATATGTGTCTTAGAACTCCTTCTAACGACCTATACATTCTGTTATAATTTCCAATTGGACGATCCATTAATCCAGCTGGCAGAGGATTATAAATGGATCACTTTTTTTGAGTTTGACTGGCGATTGGGAATAGATGGACTTTCCATAGGACCCATTTTACTGACGGGATTTATCACCACTTTAGCTACTTTAGCGGCTTGGCCAGTTACTCGGAATTCCCGACTATTCCACTTCCTGATGTTAGCGATGTACAGTGGTCAAATAGGATCATTTTCTTCTCGGGACCTTTTACTTTTTTTCATCATGTGGGAATTCGAATTAATTCCCGTTTATCTACTTCTGGCCGTGTGGGGTGGAAAGAAACGCCTTTATTCAGCCACAAAATTTATTTTGTACACGGCAGGAGGCTCCGTTTTTCTTTTAATAGGAGTTTTGGGTATCGGTTTATATGGTTCCAATGAACCAACATTAAATTTGGAAACATTAGTTAATCGGTCGTATCCTGTGGCACTGGAAATAATATTCTATATTGGATTTTTTATTGCTTTTGCTGTCAAATTGCCGATTATACCCTTCCATACGTGGTTACCAGACACCCACGGAGAGGCACATTACAGTACTTGTATGCTTCTAGCCGGAATCTTATTAAAAATGGGAGCATATGGGTTGATTCGAATCAATATGGAACTATTACCGCACGCCCATTCTATATTTTCCCCCTGGTTCATGATAGTAGGTACCGTGCAAATAATTTATGCAGCTTCAACATCTCACGGTCAACGGAATTTAAAAAAAAGAATAGCCTATTCCTCTGTATCTCATATGGGTTTCATAATTCTAGGAATTGGCTCGATAACTGATACAGGTCTCAATGGAGCCGTTTTACAAATAATTTCTCATGGGTTTATTAGTGCTGCACTTTTTTTCTTGGCAGGAACGAGTTATGATAGAATATGTTTTGCTTATCTAGACGAAATGGGCGGACTAGCTATACCAATTCCAAAGATCTTCACGCTATTCAGTATCTTATCGATGGCCTCCCTTGCATTACCCGGCATGAGTAGTTTTGTTGCAGAATTGATAGTATTTTTTGGAATAATTACCAGCCAAAAATTTTTTTTAATGCCAAAAATAGTAATCACTTTTGTAATGGCAATTGGAATGATATTAACTCCTATTTATTCATTATCTATGTTACGGCAAATGTTCTATGGGTACAAGCTATTTAATGCCCCAAACTCTTATTTTTTTGATTCTGGACCCCGGGAGTTATTTGTTTTGATCTCGATTCTTCTACCCATAATAGGTATTGGTATTTATCCCGATTTCGTTCTCTCACTATCAGCGGACAAGGCCGAAGCTATTATATCTAATTTTTTTTGTAGATAGTTTTCATGACTAAAAAAAATCAAAAAGAAATCCCATGATTTTAAAAAGAGTTCGTTATCCAATGAACAAAGAAATCCTTTTTTTTTTTTTTTTTTTTTCTCTTAAGTTTAAGTTAAATCAAAAAAAGAAGTAAAATAATTTAAATTGAATTTAAATTCAATTGTGACCAACCGCCAAAGGCATTTGTAAGAACCTTTTGAATCAAGCAGTGCGGCGATTCAAAAGGTTCTCGGCATCTTACACTAAGACCAAGTTGCGTTTCGATCTCCGCGCTGTCCTATGTTTGTATTTATCAAGCCCTTTCTTCAATTCAAATAGGTGTTAATTAAATGAACCATAACTATGTAACCCTATTCCTAATAGATTGACTCCGAAATAGCATATCCAAATTATAAGAAAGCCCATAGAAGCCACAATTGCGGAATTTACACCTTCCCATTTTGTATTTGTTCGAGTATGTAAATAAATCCCGAATATCGTCCAAGTAATAAATGCCCAAGTTTCTTTTGGATCCCAATTCCAATAAGACCCCCATGCCTCATTAGCCCATACTGCTCCCGAAAGAATACCCGTGGTTAAAAAGATAAATCCTAAACTAATAATACGATAACTCCAACGATCCAATTGTTGAATCACTTGATACCTGTAATAATTTCTAGCGGAAAAAGTATTTAGGAAAACATTCTCTTTTTCGTTCATGGATTGGATTTCACTGAAACAAAATGACCCATTTCCATTTAAAAAATAGTTTCTTTTCAAAAAAATCCTTATCACTTTTCGAAATGTAATGACTATAAGAGCCGTGGATAATAATGATCCACATAAAAGAGCTGCATAGCCCAATACCATCATACTTACGTGCATCATTAACCACTGGACTTGGAGAGCGGGTACTAATATTCCGGATTGATGCATTTTGGTTAAAAAACCCGAAGTCGCAAAGCCTTGGGTAAAAAAAGCACTTGGGGCCGTTATAGCGCTTAAATGATTTTGATTATTTTTAAAATCAAAAATCCTATGAATAATAGATAAACTCCATGAAAGAAAGATTAATGATTCATATAAATCACTTAATGGGAAATGTCTCGAGTAAACCCAACGGGTGATTAATAATCCTGTTAGACAGAAAGCGGTAGCTGTCATCCCCCTTTCTGATGAAGCATATAGCCCTCTGATTTCATCGACTAACAAGGTTATTAAATAAATTGTAATTCCAATTGAAACGACCGAAAAGGATATATGCGTTAATATACGCTCTAAAGTTGAAAAGATCATAAAAAAAAAAAAAAAATTAAAAGCGAGAATACCTCAAATATACAGAATGGAAATCATAAATTAAATTCCTTAGAGCACTTTTTTTGTATGATCTTTTTAAAGATGCTATGCCGCCACTCGGACTCGAACCGAGATGCTCTAGCACTGCTTCCTAAGAGCAGCGTGTCTACCGATTTCACCATAGCGGCTTGCTCGAAATAATAATAACCTATTATTAGTCAATCGTGGAGATTGAAAGAGTCTATTTCAATGGATTTTTATTCATCAATTTGAATGCTTACTAAAAACATTGAAAGGGCGATTTAAATATTCCGCCCCTTCTTTTGTTGTTTTATTTAATTATTTAAGGTTTCAGTTTTATTTAACTTAACTTTCATAGTTTCTTCTTTGATAAACTAGAACCGTTGTAACGGCTGTAACTAAATAGTTCTAACTTCACTCCAGGGAACAACTCAAAAAGGTTTTTTTTTTTTTTTTCACTATTAATTTGTCCTAGGATTGATCAAATCAATTAGGTATTGGGCTGGACGTATTTTAGAAAATAAATAAAAAAAAAAAAAAAAATAAATAAGAATTTTTTATGGTGGGGTGATGGGGAAAATAAGAATCCCCATCCTGGAAATAAAAAAAAAAAATAGTAAAATAAAAAGAAAGGTGAAACTTTCTAGTTTGTCTTGATTCCGTTGTGAAATTCCATTTTTTTTTTTTTTATTTATTTATTTTCGAATTCAGTAGACAAATCAATTGGTTCAAAACATTACAAAAGGGGATTTTTATTTACTTTATTTCGATTTTTCTAAATTCTATAATAGAAATTCGAAACACAATTAACTCATTTTTGAGTCCGGGGGATTCAAATTATTTCAACCTTTTATTATTTATTTGTTGTACAAAAAAAACTTTTTGAATTCCCAGTAGAAAGGGATTTCGCTAACGAAAAGGCCTTCAACGCTGCCCAATACCCCCCCCTTTTCCAAAGATTTTTACGAATACGTTTTTTTAATATAGAAGTACGTTTTTTTGGAACTGCCATTCAAAAAAGAAAAGGTTATTCATTGATCAAATTGGATGTGAAAGACATCTATTGTTAATTGTTAAAATAAAACAAACCTTTTACGGTTCATTATCATTATATGTTTATTTTTTCTATACACTAACTACCTTTAGAAAAAAAAAAAAAAAAAAAATAGAAATATGCAAAAATGGCATAAAATCTTACTAGAACAAAAAAAATAAAAATAAAAAATAAATGGAATAAGGGATTTTTTCAATTTCTATTCCCTAAATATTGGAGAATAAA